TTGACCAGAAAAACCCGTGCTCGAAAGAAAATAATATAATATAATTTATCGAGTACGGGTTTTTGTCGGTAAAGATAAAAAATGGATTCAAGTGGAATTTTCTGAAACGTATCAATAAGCTAGACCCATGCTACGAGTTGTCTCATGCCATAAATAAACCCGGACACTCAAGAAATCTGTTGGACAAGCGGATTCACACCTTTTACAACCTACGCAGTCTTCTGTTCTTGGAGCAGAAGCAATTTGCTTAGCTTTACATCCGTCCCAAGGTATCATTTCTAATACATCCGTGGGGCAGGCTCGTACACATTGAGTACACCCTATACATGTATCATAAATCTTTACTGAATGTGACATTGGATATCTATAATTTTTTTAACATCATAAATTTTCGATCTAGTAAAGTAGTAAATTAATTATATATTGTAGACACCAGACGAATCAATGATTTAGATTTACTAGAATTAATCTACTTTTTGATCTGCTCATGAAAAAAGGCCAAGATACTTTGATTTATTACGTTTTAGCAAAAAGCACCATTATCATTATGTCCCACATACCCATTTTAATTTAATTGGTGAATATTCTGTAGATATTCTATATTTTGATTTATATGATTACCACTATTTATTCAACAAATTAGATTGATTGATACGAGTTGATTTTCTGTTACGATGAATTGATGAAACAATAGCTAATCCAATAGCTGCTTCAGCAGCTGCAATTGCTATAACAAAAATGGAGAAAACATCTCCTTTTAATTGGCGACTATCAAATAAATCAGAAAATGTTACGAAATTTATATTAACTGCATTCAGTATAAGCTCAAGACACATAAGCGCTCGAACCATATTTCGACTTGTAATCAATCCATAGATACCGATGGATAATAAATAGGAACTCAAAACAAGTACATGTTCGAGCATCATTGACCAACTCCTCGCCAATCTCGATTCATTTCAATATGAACAACAATTCAACCGATTCAATTGAGTAAAATAGAATATAATAAAGTACGAAATAAAGGTATTTGGTAATAGATAATAGATCTAACTAAGAGCATTTCCTTTTTCTAATTTTATACATGAACAATAAATAGAAGTTAAAGAAAAGAACAAGTCCTTATTAATTTTTTTTAATTTTATAGTACTAAATTTTTAGTACTGACGAGCCATAGCAATTGCACCTATCAAGGCAACTAAAAGAATTATCGAAATAAGTTCAAATGGAAGAAAAAAATCTGTTGATAAATGAATCCCAATTTGTTGACCATTATTTATCAAGTCCTGTTCTAAAATCTGGTTTGATCTTGTAGTCCAAATAATCCCGTACCATGATGTATCTGGGATAGTAGTAATTAGTGAAACAAAAATACTTGTACAAACCAGTGAAGTGACTCCATCTCCAACGGTCCAAAGATGGAAATCGTTGTAATATTCTGAACCATTCATGAACATCACAGCAAATACAATTAATACATTTATAGCTCCCACATAAATAAGGAGCTGTGCAGCAGCTACAAAATGGGAGTTCGATGGAATATGAAATAAGGATGTACAAACAAGAACCAATCCCAAGGAAAAGGCAGAAAAAATCGGATTGGTAAGTAATACCACTCCTAGACCCCCCACTATAAGACCCAATCCCAAAAAAACTACAAGAAAATCATGTATTGGTCCAGGTAAATCCATTCTATGTAAAATAAGAGATAAATTAAGTCGAAATTTTTCATGATCCTAGTGACCAAACCAAGAAAAAAGAAATTACCCTATTTTTTTGCTATGTTCCTAATTGAATTAAATCTAATGGGGTGTGGCTTAGATATACTTATTAATTTAATTGATGAATTTAATTGATGAATGGTTAAATACCATTTCTCTATACGTTTCTCTATCTGAAAGTTTCGTTATAAATGAAATTTTTCGAAATAACTAAAAAAAATAATCGATAAATTTAGAAATCATCACAGATCACATATATATGAATATATTTTCAATCCCTAAAAACCATTATTTTGACCACTCTATAGTTAGGTTTTTTATTTATTGACCAAGCAAAATGAAAGAAGCTTCGCTACTTTCATTTAGATCAAAACTTAATCTTAGAAATTGGTAATTGTTCTTGAATCAAGTGGTTTAGCCACAGATTTTTTGATTTGAGTCGAATTCATAATTGTTCGAATTGTGTAATCTCCAATTACTGACATTGGTAACCGACCCAAAGCAATTTGATTATAATTCAACTCGTGACGATCATAAGTAGAAAGTTCATATTCTTCAGTCATTGATAAACAATTTGTTGGACAATATTCAACACAGTTACCACAAAATATACAGATTCCAAAATCAATACTGTAATTAAGCAATCGTTTCTTTCGAATATCAGTTTCCAATTTCCAATCAACAACAGGGAGATCTATAGGACATACCCGAACACATACTTCACAAGCAATGCATTTATCAAATTCAAAGTGAATTCGACCGCGGAAACGCTCTGATGTGATCAATTTTTCATAAGGATATTGAATAGTTACAGGTAAACGATTCGTATGGGATAAGGTAATCATAAAACTTTGACCGATATACCTTGCAGCCCGTACTGTTTGTTTACCATAATTCATGAACCCAGTTACCATGGGGAACATATCGTGAATATGTATGAATAATTTGATGTTTCTTTCTCTTGTTTGAGAGAAGTTATGAATCTAGAATATCCTGTGCCTTTACAGTGAAAAGAGTTGGGACGAAGTTGTCAATAATAGATTACCTAAAGAAATAGGTAAAAGAAATTTCCACCCAAGATTTAACAGTTGGTCCATTCTCATCCTAGGCAAAGTCCATCTTGTTGTGATAGGAATGAACAGGAACAAATAAGCTTTAGCTAATGTAATAAAGATACCAATTGTCGTTCCAAAGACTCCGCCCACTTCTATTCCGAAAAGCTCAGGAATTAATATGTACGGAATAGAGAGATTCCAGCCACCCAAGTAAAGAACCGTTACAAATAATGAAGAAACTAGTAGATTTAGATAGGAAGCAACGTAAAATAAACCAAATTTTATACCTGAATATTCGGTTTGATAACCTGCTACTAATTCTTCCTCTGCTTCTGGTAAATCAAAAGGTAATCTCTCGCATTCCGCTAGGGAAGAAATTAAAAAAACAGCAAATCCTATAGGTTGGCGCCACAGATTCCAACCCCAAAAACCATATTTTGACTGCGCCTCAACTATATCAACTGTACTTGAACTGTTAGATAATCATAGTCGGTGATAACATCACTATTCCCATCGCTATTGCAAAACCGTACATGAGACTTAAGCTTCATACGGCTCCTCGATGGCCGTGAATAAATCTAAGGACAGGTTCAAATATTATCTCGATATACTTGTCTTTCTTTTAGAGTAGATAGAGTAAAGATACATCGGAGAGTCCCAAATTAGACCAATGCAATTCTGTCTGCTATAAATAACAAAAAAATGCTTCTGAATTGATCTCATCCTTTATAATTTTATTTTTTTGAAATTGCATTTATTTAGTTCGTTACTGTTCTTCTTTTTCACTCAAAAAAAAGCCTATAAAAAAAATCAATAAAGGATTGCTTCGTTCCTTATAGTAATTTGTTTAATCAGTGGGTAGGAGCATACTCTGGATCGGGATCATGGGGAAGTACTGCTTGATCATTTCTACCAACTTAAAGCCCCATTAGGATTCCTTTTATGTTATGCAGAAATATCCATTTGGATAACTTACTTACTTACATTATCTCCATTACTAATCCTTTGTGTACCTTGGTATTCCTAACCGTCCACTTATGTTTGTTCGATCCCCGGTATGGTAATACATACAACAGTAAAAATTCCATACAGTTGATCTTTTGTACCCGCTTCAAACTATGATGACTAATCAACCAATCTTGGGGTAACCCGTTTCTACTGTTTATATTTACGTCTGCTTAACTCTTGTACCTAGGGAATGAGACTCAATCTTTTTACTGCCAATTTCTAAGCTGTTTTGTTTCACTCATATAACTATCTGGTTTAGTCCATCGCCCTGAATGATGAATAAAAAAGGATATCTATTCAATACATTCAACTTTTTTCCTAGAACGAAAATGAAAATAAATAGGTAAAAAAAAGTACATGTCCCAACGAATCGCACGTAGAGATATTGATAACACACATGGAGTTAATGGTATTTCATAACTAATCGATTGAGCAGCAGCTCGTAGACCACCTAAAAAGGAATATTTATTATTCGATCCATATCCTGACATAAGAAGTCCAATAGGAGCAATGCTGGAAATGGCAATCCATAAAAAAACTCCTATACTGAGATCGGCCAAAACAAGGCGATAGCCAAAAGGAATTACTGAATAACTGAGTAAAATAGATATGACCGCTATAGATGGTCCGATACTGAATAAACTAATATCTCCTCGAGATGGGAGAAGATCCTCTTTGAAAAGTAGTTTGGTACCATCTGCTAAAGCTTGAAGAATTCCCAAAGGACCCGCATATTCAGGTCCAATACGTTGTTGTACCCCTGCAGATATTTGTCTTTCTAACCACACAATTACTAGTACCCCTATTATGATTCCGGATACAGGAGTAAAAATAGGAACAAGTAACCATATGAGTCCATAAATCTCTTTTAAGGATTCCGATCTGGAAAAAGAATTGATAGCTTGTACTTTTGTTGTATCAATTATCATTTCAACGATCAACTTCTCCCATAATAATATCTATACTACCTAGTATTGTCATAATATCAGCCAATTTCATTCTTTTAACTAGCTGAGGAAGAATTTGCAAATTGATAAAACCTGGTGGACGAATTTTCCATCTCCATGGAAAAACACTCCGATCTCCTATCAAAAAAATTCCCAATTCTCCCTTTGGGGCTTCTACTCTCACATAAAGTTCTTGTTTAGACAATTCAAAAGTGGGCGAAGGTTTTTTACTAATGAATCGATAATCAAAATCATTCCATTCGGAATCCTTTGTTCTATCAAAGCGCCGTACCTCTAAATTCTCATGGGGCCCTCCCGGAATTCCTTCCAAAGCTTGTTGAATAATTTTTATGGATTCCGTCATTTCATTGATTCGGACTAAATAACGAGCTAACGAATCTCCTTCTTTTTGCCATTGTACTTCCCAATCAAATTCGTCGTAACACTCATAATGATCGACTTTACGAAGATCCCATTGAATTCCAGAAGCTCGTAACATTGGTCCTGATAAACCCCAATTTATTGCTTCCTCTCCACCAATAATGCCCACTCCTTCAACTCGTTCCAAAAAAATGGGATTACGCGTAATAAGCTTTTGATAGTCAGTAACCCCCGTTAAAAAATAATCACAGAAATCTAAACATTTATCTATCCAGCCATAAGGTAGATCAGCAGCAACCCCTCCGATACGGAAATAATTATGCATCATTCGCATACCTGTGGCGGATTCAAATAGGTCATATATCAATTCTCTCTCTCGGAAAATATAGAAGAAAGGAGTCTGCGCACCTATATCTGCCATAAAAGGGCCAAGCCATAACAAATGAGAAGCTATACGACTCAGTTCTAGCATAATTACTCTAAGATAGCTCGCTCTTTTCGGTACTTGAATATTTCCCAACTGTTCTGGTCCATTTACCGTTATTGCCTCTGTAAACATAGTCGCTAAATAATCCCAGCGTGTTACATAAGGAAGATATTGTATAATTGTTCGATTTTCTGCAATTTTTTCCATTCCTCTGTGTAAATAACCCAATACGGGTTCACAGTCAATAACATCTTCCCCGTCTAGAGTAACGATGAGTCGAAGAACACCATGCATTGACGGGTGTTGAGGACCCATATTGACTATCATGAGGTCTTTTCTTGTAGTTGGTATAGTCATATATTTTTTCCCCGATTCATTATTCCAATTCCAGGAATTTCTGAAAACGAAATGAAGTTCATCAAAATTAAAAAATTTAATAAAATCGAATTTCCAAGTATAATATAAAAAAAAAATAATAAAAAACTATTCGTCAAATTAACTTAACGAGTTTTTGGCTCCCGAATATCCAATTGACTAATTAATTCTTTATAACGTACTCTATTTTTCTTTGACAAATAAGCCAGCAGCCGTTGACGTTTTCCCAGAATTTTCCGTAGACCTCTCTGAGATAAATAGTCTTTTCTGTGCAATTCCAAATGGGAAGTAAGTCTACGTATCTTATTGGTGAAACTGAATACTTGAAATTCAACAGACCCCTTATTTTCTTCTTTTTCTTCTTGCGAACTAACTGAAATGAATAAATTTTTGACCATAAAAAGAACTTTCTTCCCTTTTTCTTTATTTTTACAGATATGGATTTTACTGATCAGTAATAATAATGCCAGTTATTTTAATTTGTTATACACAATAATCTGAATTTACTCATATATACTTTTTTCTTTTTTTTCAAATTAAATTTATCAATACCATTTTATTTTCCATTTTATTCAGATATGGATGGTCGGTACATTTCTACACCCACAAAAATAGGAATTTGAACCCAAGATAAGAAGATTATGACGATTCATTCATAATTGATTGATATAGATATAATTGCTCTAAGCTGAGATAAGATAAGGTCATTGAATCAGTATCATGTACCAGAATGTAATATAACACAAGGCGTGTGTATATTTGGTTGACTTCATATACATACCAGATATGCCACTGGATCCATGGAAATGTACCATCAACTAATTATCAATCGTGGATACATATGTATCCTTGACATACTGAAACGACTGCCATTATTGGTATCAAACCAATAGCGATTCATACAAGCTAAATCTTCTAATCGATAATTGGGCCAAAGAAATAATTTGAACCTAAAAAATGGACTTGTATCTACATCTACATCAAGATGCTTATCCTCATAAAAAAATGGACCGCAGTTCCTTGCATTGTTCCCATTGCAAAATACGTGGTTTCTATCCCCAACATTTAAATTTCTCGAATTTAAACAATTTAGAATTCTCAACTCTCTACGACGTCTAGGAGATAAAATATTTTCAGGAACAATAAAATCATAATGATTTTCGTCTTTATTCCCAAAAAACTTTTTATGTCGTCGTGCAATGAATTCATTAAGACCATTCTTATGAACATTTCTTTTTTCTTGGCATCTTCGATTTCGATTAGTTTGTTGTTTACTCTTATGCACCCGTGAAATAGCTATAGTTTGGTACATGATAAATTGTCCATCCCAGTTTATGGATAGCCGAGCTGGTTCAATAAAAAATCCCATGTTTTCCAAATTTTCAATAGTTGTAACCCTCGGAATCATCATTACATCCAGGCGCATTTCTTCTCTTTGAATAGAGGATATAGTCATTTCCTTTGGATTTCTCAATCTAAGCAGTAGACAATATGCCTTGATATTATTGATTATTGTTTGGCTAAAAGGAGGCTCCCATCGAAATTGAAAAAGAAAATTTCTTTTCAGGAAGAAATATAACTCCTCTGTTGCGGTTTCACTAACTACGTCTTTTTCAATGTCTAATCCCCCATAATAATTTTCGTGAACCTCTTTTTGTTTTTTATTTATACTCCATTTTTTATTAAAAAGAAGTAAATTGATTGGTATGATCCACGGTTGAATCTTATATGCATTATAAAGTAACAAAAATTCTGGGAAAAGTTCCAGGTTCTTTTTATTTTTATCAATTATTTGATAATAATTCGTCCGAGTCTTAGTATTTTTATGAATGTTCGCGTTGGTCCCGATATCTATATTTGTCCATTCCTCAATATCGATCTTTTTTGTAAGACAAAAATGAATAGTTCTCCAATCAAAATATTTTCTATCCGGATTTTGATCCCTATCAATAATATAATCTTCTCCTAGATAATTACTGAGATCTATATCTCCCGGCAAATAAAAAAATTCAGTATTATATGTATTGTAATTATATTTCTTGTAATTATAGGGAATCCCTCGGACCTCGTTTACTTGAAAGGGCGATCCATAAATATCTGAACCCTTCTTATCTTCATAATTAATATATTTATTTGATAAAAGATCGTATTTGTATTTTTTTTTTAATTTATCTTTTTGGCTCGTTAATGAATTCACTATATAATTTTTTTGTTTCTCGTAATTAATTAATTGGTCTTTTTTATATGAATCAAAATTTTCTAAGTTTTTTTTTTGAACCATAAAACTTTGATTTATTCTATTTCTCCATTTTTTCGATACTAATCTAGACCATCTATTCTGAGATAAATCGTATTGATAGTGATCATTGCCTATTAACCAGCTTTTCCACTCATTCATTTCAAAATTGCGAAGTTTCTTATACCTTGATTTGGAATGAAATATTCCTTGTGTTCCAAAAAAATATTTTATTCTATCCTTAATAAAAGGAGTTGTTCCGTGATATTGAAATACGGATTTCAAGTGATACTTGTTAATAACTTGGGTTTGTGATAATTTATAAAATACATATGCCTGTGACAAGGAAGAGAGGTCACAAAAAATTTGTGAATTCTTATTACTAATATTAGAAATTGACTTTTTTATAGTCGAAATAAAATTTTTTGTATTTTTTTTTGTTTCATCAATCCTTTTTTTATCTGTTTCATCATTGTAACTGTATTTATCAGTAATTTTTTTTTTTGATTTAAGTAAATTTTGTATAGTTATTCTGGGAATATTACTGATACGTAAAAAGATATCTATGTATATCCTTTCAATAAAAAATTTCAAAAAATAGTGACATTTACGTATTAGTCGGGCATTTCTTCTTTTTAATATCTGCCAAAAATTTTTCGTCGATTCTAATCTTTTATCATAAAAACTTGTTTCATTAGTACTAATGTTTATATGTGTAATTTTAAATATGTTTTTCTTGTCTTTTGTGATTTTTTCTATTTTATTTCTGATTGTACTTGTCCTATCAGCTAGATCCTTCATCTTTTTTTCTGTCAGTGAATAATTTGTCCAATCCATGGATCTAATTCGAATGGACGATTCATGAATCATCTGATTACCTATTATCATTTGTTTTTTATTAATATTTTTATTCGATTCATATATTTCCCTCAATGGAATCGGACTTACTTTTTCTTTTGTAAGCTCTTTCATTATTCTTTTTTTAAATCGAACTTTTTTTATAACCCATCTTGTTTTCTCTTTTGATACCTTTAGAAGCCATTTTGTTCTTTTTTTTATAATTTTTCGAGCTAGAAAACATTTCTTTATAAGTTTTCTAAGTTTTTTTCCAAGTTCTTTAAAAACAGGTTGAAAAAAGGAAGGTTGTTTTATGGGTAAACCAAAAGGTAGTTTAGTTTCCATTCCCCAAACTGTTAAAAAACAAAAATTATACCCTTTCCCGTTGTTTTTCGTTGAATCTCTATGCTGGGATTGTAGCTTAGATCTGTGCCACGGTTTCAGACAGAAAGGAAATAGGATCTTTATCTGAATACCTTTTGTTAACCAATCTTTAGGAAATTCTTTTTCTGATAATTGAACACCACTAAAGGTACATTTAACATGCCTTTCTCGACTCCACTCTTGCCAATCCTCGTACCACTCCGGGGATTGAAATAATAGCATACGTCCAATATTTTTTGCTATTATCAACAAAGGCAATACTATATATTTTCTAAGAATTGCTTGGGTTACTAACAAAGAACTCCTTACTGTTTGCGAAAATATAATACTTTCCCAATTTTCTGCTATTGTCATACGTTCATTCTCTTCTTTTTTTTTATCCTTTTCTTTTTCTTTCGCCTCTTTCTCTTCAGAATCCGAAATTTTTAATTCCACACCCTCCCCCATCCAATTCCTAAAAATTTGATTAAGCATTCTGGAGATATCAAAAGAAAAAAAAAAAGTTTTGTCTATGTCTACTCTGTCCAAAAAAAGCGGTGAATGCACATTTGGTTGAAACACTTTCCAAGTAACTGTTTTACGTCTTTGAGCACGCATGGCTCCTTTGATTATATCTCGGCGAAAATCGG